TTGATTCAAATTGGAATTCTCAATTCATCCATAACTGCATTAGTCGAAACAACAATTTTGATCAAACCACATAGTTTCGTTTGTTTACTTGTTGTGGGTCATGTATCGTCTCAAGATTCATCCAACGGAATCCCACTTACACTTACTTCGATTCTATTTAGATATGGTGTAGACATATAATGCTATTATACAAATCAAACTCTCTCCTACCTTGCCTCGGGTTTTCTATCAAACAAAAAAAGGAATTAAGGAATTTTTTTTAAAGAATATTTTAAATAATATGAATTGAAATTGAAATAATATTCAAACAATATTATTCAAATAAGATTAAATGAAATATTAAACATAAAGAATTTCAATATTCTATTAATATAATAGAGCCAAAGAGGAGGTCTGGCCCATTTTTTCTCTCTCTCTCTTTTTTTTTTTTTCTTAGTGATTTAGAATATAGTCAGTAGTCAGATGTAATAGAATTTCTAGGAATTTCCATCTCGGGATTTATGGTATATTCTACGTGGCTGTGTTGGTGTATTCTTTTCATTAAGATCCGGATAGAGGATTATTGTTTCTATTGATTTGATACGGATACGAAAACGGAATGCATCGACCGATTCGATTCTCTCTCCCTGTCCCAGATTTATACTTAATTGATTTGATTCAATCCATTGAATTGTGAGGAACCCTTACATATAAAAACTCATGGGTTCCTATACCCAAATTAGGAAACTTTGGACCTGTACTACCCCGGCCCCGGCTTTACCCCCGAGTTAGAAGTCTTGAAAGAATCATTTCAGACCCATTTCTAGGACTAAAGATCGTGATTTGGAATGACTCGAAATACTTATTTATTTAATGTAATAATAACACCTAGCAGGACCAACTAACGAGTTAGGTTTCGTGACAACAAAAAACGTTTCTTTTGAAGCAAACCTACAAAATGGGGCATAGTTTAATGGTAGAGTCGGCTGAATCGTAAATGATTTACAGAAGATACTTCGAATGGAATCATGCGTTGTCGAACGATTCGATAGACAAAATCTCCCCATCCCAAAACCAACTCATAGAACATAGAAATAGAAGAGGGTGCGTTGATACATTTAGGACCAATTCATTGTCTCTAAAACAATGAATTGGGATTGTTGTTCTGCCAAAAGGCGATACGTCGGGGGATTCCTAACTCATCCAAGTTCAAATGGGCCCTAATCTTTTTAGATAAAGTCTGCATTGGTAGAATTGGAATGATGAACAAATTGGATTGGGTAGATTGGAATAAAAAAAAATAAGTTATAAGTTTAAGTATTGTACAGAAAAATGACTACTTGCTTTGCTAAGCCGGTTATACGAAGAAAAGCCTATTGTACAATGAAACTTACCAAAGAGCTTCGTTTTTGAAACTCTGGCTTTTCTACAAATACAAGAACAAGAATAGGTTCTAGATAATGTAACTTACTATTAGATTGAATTTGGATTTGATTTGGTTGGGTCAGGTTGGAGTTTTTCTTGAGCCAGGCTCATGTTATGATTTTGACTTCATAAATTGACTTGGGTATACCAAAGCAAAGGTGTATCACTAAATCTTGGATCATGGACAAATAAAAGAGGAAAAAGGCCGTATGTCATTCACAGACGAAGATTAATGAAGAAGAATGGGTTTGTTTATCCGAGATTTGAAAATACCGATCCGATTGGATCCATTGGAATAAATTATCGTTTTCAAGCCCCGAGGGATCTCCGTGATCCTGTGGGAATGATTCCATTTCTATGGAACAATCAACCGGCCGGTCACACGCACTAATTAGGAAATGAATAAAAAAATGTATAGGGCTATACGGACTCGAACCGTAGACCTTCTCGGTAAAACAGATCAAACTTATTATTATCGAAATGATTCGAACTGTTTCAAAGACCCAACATGCGTTTTTTTTTTGCATTGGGCTCTTTCATTAACTGATAAAAAGATCGGCTAGTCCACCATATTTTTTCTTGACAGGAAGATAACGAGATGGCTCCATGCGCTCGGATTCATTATTTGAATTCTGATCCGGGAGCAATACCAAAGTGTTTCAAAGAAGGGTTACCCTGACGTAGGTCTGCCTCCGGCCTAGATCAACCTAAGTTAAACGGAGTCTCTATCAATCCGCCCCAAGAGTCAAATATGATACTTCATACACCTTAAAGTTCATAGGACGAAAAGAGGTTATTTTAAGGTCCTTATCCTCATTATGCCTAGCATTGAAGGGACTGGGTATTCACCTTATCAATGATCAAACCAATGATGGGTTCTATTTGGTACCTGAATTGGCACCTGAATCGGACCGAACAAAATATTTGTCAGGCTATTGTTCTCTTGTTCCCTCGAATCCATGGAGTAAGACATCGATTTCTCAATAAGATCAATTCTGTTGATTGTATGATGGACTCCTCTGAAAAAGCATTGGCGCGCGTGTAAACGAGGTGCTCTACCTAACTGAGCTATAGCCCTTGTCATAGACATATTAAC